TTGTGTTGGTAAAGAGTGTTGGTAAAGAAATCATTCTATATGAATGAATTCCAGAAAGGATGAACGCAAAATTTATATTCCATACGTATATGGAATGCAAAATGAGTTCAAAAATCACGATCTGAATTTCGATTTCTTTTTATGTATACCAATTCTATCAATTCTATAATATAAAGGAAAATGTATACTTTTATCTATTTATACATAATTTGATTTTATTAAAGACTTTCTTTTCTACTTTGGATTTAGAATATCTATTTCTAATAGAATTCTCTATATAAATTATCCAAAAAAATCGATTATCTAGCTATATTATCTATCTAATCTTATCGAATCTATATATTTAAATATTAAAATGAAATAATAATAATAAATCTCTATATTAATATAGAAATAAAATATATAATAAATATCTATTTTTATCCATTTTTTTATATAAATTGTTGTGAATCAATTCGAAGTTCGAAGTTGAAGAAAAAAGGAATCTTCATTGGTCAAATTCGTCACTCCAAAATCTGATAGATGTTTTGTAATTACTGATTAATCGGACGAGAATAAAGATAGAGTCCCTTTTCTACATGTCATGTCAATATTGACAACAATGAAATTTATAGTAAAATGAAAATCCGTCGATTTGAAAAATCGTGAGGGTTCAAGTCCCTCTATCCCCAATTCTATCCTCAAAAAAATTCTGTTTGACGCCTTTATCTTACCCTTTCCTTTTTTTCTTTTCTTTTTTTTTTTGAATTCATTCTTTTTTTCACTCATCCTATTCTTTTACAAAACGTATCTGAACAGAATTCTTTCTAAAAGTTTTAAACAATTCCTGTTCAAGACTTTCAATTTAATACCTTTTTTGTTTTAATTGACATAAACCGAAGTCATCTAGTAAAATGAAGATGATGCTTCGGTAATAGTCGGGATAGCTCAGTTGGTAGAGCAGAGGACTGAAAATCCTCGTGTCACCAGTTCAAATCTGGTTCCTGACATAGGATTCTTTTTTATGAGTCTCAATTCTACAAATTCATTTCTATTTCATTTCTATGGATGGACATAACATAATACATACTTATCCACTAACTATCGGGAAAAAAAAAATAGACTTTTCTAATGTTAATACTTCATCCCTATTTGAAAGGTTCAATTAGTTGGGTGAAAAACCTAAGCAAAAAAGTATAGAGTTCCGGGGTGAAAATACCCAGGATTCCTCTCTGATATAATACAAATGGAATCTAATTACTTTTCAGTTATTTGATTTTTCTTTCTTTCATATTCTATTTATTTCTTCTCTTTTATGTGACCTTATAGTCAGAGCCCACTAAATGATGTGCGCGATACAAAGTCATAGTGCATAACTCTTTTAGTTCTTCCTATTGGATCGATTTATACAAAATTCAGTATCTTTCCAATTTGAAATTTTCCTATCCATAATAATAGAATACGAATGAGATCTCAATTATTCTCTTTGATCTAGAAGAGAATAGAACATACAAATATTCCTTGAATATTCGTAGTTAGTGAAGACTAATTTCTTATCATTATTTATTATTTATTAGTATTTATATGTTTATTATTCAATATTCCTTTTGAATATTTATTCAATATATTTATAAAAAAAAATATTCACTTTTTTTTTTTATTTTCATTAAAAATTTGAATTAAATGAATTGGACTTTTCATTATACTAAATACTACTAAATACTAGTTTAATTATACTAAAAAGTATTATAGTAACTAAAAACTAGAGTTATTCTAATATTACTAATATTAATAACTAATATTAATAAATAATAATCAAGAATATAGCTAGGGCTATACGGACTCGAACCGTAGACCTTCTCGGTAAAAGAGATCGAGCTTATTATTCTCAAAATGATTCGAACTCTTTCAAAGACCCAACATGCATTTTTTTTTGCATTGGGCTTTTTCATTAATTGATAGAAATCTCAATTAGTTTACCATCTTTTTTCTTAACAGAAATATAAGAAAATGGTTCCCAGTGCTCTGATTCATTATTATTATTGTAATTCTAATACAATAATGGAGCACTACCAAAGTGTTTCAAAGAAGGATTCTTTTGACGTAGGCTTGTGTCTAGTCTAAATTAACCTAAGTGAAATGGAATCTCTAGCATCCTGATTAAAAAATCAAACATGAAACTTTATACACCTTAAGATTCATAGGATGAAAAGAAGAGTTTTGAGGTCCTTATACTCATTATGCCTACCATTGAATAGACTGGATATTGACCCTATCAATATCTCAAATCAATGATGGGTTCCATTTGGCTCCTATCACTATCAAAAAGGGCACCCAAATCGAACCGAATTGGTTGTCAGGCTATTGTTCTCCTATTTTGTTCCCAAAGAATCATGGAGTAAGACATCGATTTCTCAATAAGACCAATCAATTCATTTGATTGCACGATGGACTCCTCTGAAAAACATTGGCGCACGTGTAAACGAGGTGCTCTACCTACTGAGCTATAGCCCTTGTGATA